TCGTGAAAAAATACCAATTGAAGTGGAGGGTTTCTTCAAACAACAAGGAGCTGGGTCAACTATTCAATCAAATGATATTGAGCATGTTTCTCATCTCTTCTCGAGAAAGGAGTGGGCTATTTCTTTGCAAAATTGTGCTCAATTTCATATGTGGCAATTCCGCCAAGATCTCTTCGTTAGTTGGGGGAATTTTCCGCACGAATCGGATTTTTTGAGGAACATATCGGGAGAGAATTGGATTTGGTTAGACAATGTGTGGTTGGTAAACAAGGATCGGGTTTTTAGCAAGGCACGAAATATATTGCGAAATCTTCAATATGATTCCACAAGATCTAGTTTCGTTCAAGGAAGGGATTCTAGCCAATTGAAGGGATCTTTTGATCAATCCAGAGATCATTTCGATTCCATTAGTAATGAGGATTCGGAATATCACACATTGATCAATCAAAGAGAGATTTCACAACTAAAAGAAAGAAAGATTCTTTGGGATCCTTCTTTTCTTCAAACGGAAGGAACAGAGATAGAAATCGAAGAATTTCTTGGGAATCCTACAAGATCCATTCGTTCTTTTTTCTCTGACAGATTGTCAGAACTTCATCTGGGTTCGAATCCTACTGAGAGATCCACTAGAGATCAGAAATTGTTGAAGAAAGAACAAGATTTTTCTTTTGTCCCTTCCAGGCGATCGGAAAATAAAGAAATAGTTAATCTATTCAAGACAATTCCATATTTACTAAATACCGTAAAAATTCATCCTATTTCATCAGATCGGAACGGGGGGGGATATACGTTACACCACGATTTTGAATCAGAAGAGAGATTTCAAGAAATGGCAGATCTATTCACTCTATCAATAACCGAGCCGGATCTGGTGTATCATAAGGGATTTGCCTTTTTTATTGATTCCTACGGATTGGATCAAAAACCATTCTTGAATGAGGTATTCAACTCCAGGGATGAATCGAAAAAGAAATCTTTATTGGTTCTACCTCCTATTTTTTTTAAAGAGAATGAATCTTTTTATCCAAGGATCAGAAAAAAATGGGCCCGGATCTCCTGCGGGAATGAAAATGATACTCTGAATCATAGAACTATAATGAAATATACGATCAACCAACATTTATCGAATTTGAAACAGAGTCAGAAGAAATGGTTTGATCCTCTTTTTTTTCTTTCTCGAACCGAGAGATCCATGAATTGGGATCCTAATGCATATAGATACAAATGGTCTAATGGGAGCAAGAATTTCCAGGAATATTTAGAACATTTCATTTCTGAGCAGAAGAGCCTTCTTTTTCAAGTTCAAGTAGTGTTCGATCGATTACGTCGTATACGTATTAATCAATATTCGATTGATTGGTCTGAAGTTACCGACAAAAAAAATTTGTCTAAGTCACTTACTTTGTTCTTGTCCAAGTTTCTTCGCTTTTTGTCTAAATCACTTCCTTTTTTCTTTGTAAGTTTCGGGAATATCCCCATTCATGGGTCCGAGATCCATATCTATGGATTGAAAGGTCCGAATGATCAACTCTGCAATCAGCTGTTAGAATCAATAGGTCTTCAAATCGTTCATTTGAAAAAATTGAAACCCTTCTTATTGGATGATCATGATACTTGCCAAAAATCGAAATTTTTGTTCAATAAGATACCAAAGTGGAAGATTAACTCATTCCATACTCGAAATAATCGCAGGAAATCTTTTGATAACACGGATTCCTATTTCTCAATGATATCCCACCATCGAGACAATTGGCTGAATCCCGTGAAACCATTTCATAGAAGTTCATTAATATCTGCTTTTTTTAAAGCAAATCGACTTCGATTCTTGAATAATCTACATCACTTTTGCTTCAATTGTAACAAAAGATTCCCCTTTTATGTGGAATATGTGGAAAAGGCCCGTATCAAGAATTCTGATTTTCTCTATAGGCAACTCGTCAATATCTTATTCATTCGCAACAAAAGATTTTCTTTGCGCGACGGTCAAAAAAAATACGCTTTTTTTGATTTGGAGAGAGATACTATTTCACCAATCGAGTCACAGGTATCTAACATATTCATATCGAAAGATTTTCCACAAAGTGGTGACGAAAGGCATAACTTGTACAAATCTTTCCATTTTCCAATTCGATCCGATCCATTCGTTCGTAGAGCTATTTATTCGATCGCAGACGTTTCTGGAACACCTCCAATAGAGGGACAAATAGTCAATTTGGAAAGAACTTATTGTCAACCTCTTTCGGATATGAATCTATCTGATTCAGAAGGGAAGAACTTGCATCAGTATCTCAATTTCAATTCAAACATGGGTTTGATTCACACTTCATGTTCTGAGAAAAAAGGCTCATCCGAAAAGAGTAAAAAACGGAGTCTTTATCTAAAGGAATGGGTTGAAAAAGAGAAGATGTATAGAACCTTTCAACGAGATAGTGCTTTTGAAATTATCTCAAAAAAATGGAATCTATTCCAAACATATATACCATGGTTCTTTACTTTGACAGGGTGCAAATATCTAAGTTGGATAGTTTTAGATACCTTTTCAGACCTATTACCGATACTAATTAGGAGTCTAAAAAAATGGGTATTCATTTTTCATGATATTATAGATCCATCATGGCGAATTCTTCAGAAAAAATGCTATCCTCGGAATCTGATAAGTAAGATTTCGAGTAAGTGTTTCTATAATCTTCTTCGGTCCGAAGCAATTTTTCATCGAAATAATGAGTTACCATTGATATCAACACATCTGAGATCGTCAAATGTTCAAGAGTTACTCTATTCAATCCTTTTCCTTCTTCTTGTTGCAGGATATCTCGTTTATACACATCTTCTCGTTTTTTCCCGAGCCCATAGTAAGTTCCAGACAGAGTTCAAAAAGATCAAATCTTTGATAATTCCATCATACAGAATTGAGTTGCAAAAACTTCTGGATAGGTATCCTCCATCTAAACTGAATTCTTTCGGGTTAAAGGATCTCTTTCTAGTTGCTCTGGAACAATTAGGAGATTTTCTAGAAGAAAAACGGGCTTCCGGGGTAAAATCAAAACAGAAGGAGAAATTTTTTCATAGCAATCTCATCGATCTCATAAGTATCATACCAACAAATCCCATCAATCGAATCGCTTTTTCAAGAAATACGAGATATCTAAGTCATACAAGTAAAGAGATTTATTCATTCATAAGAAAAAGAAAAAGAGTGAATGATTCTTTTTCTTATGATAAAATCGAATTCTTGATCAGGGACAATGAGCTCATTGACGGGAAACTCAAAGATTTCTTGGTTCAGCTCTCCACCTTAACCTTAACGAGAGAAAAAGGGATTGATCAAATTCTATTGAGTCTGACTCATAGTGATCATTTATCAAAGAATGACTCTGCTTATCAAATGGTTGAAGAGCCGGGAGCAATTTACTTACGATACTTAGTTGACGTTCACAAAAGGGATCTAATGAATTATAAGTTCAACACATCCTGTTTAGCAGAAAGACGGATATTCCTTGCTCATTCTCAGACAACCACTTATTCACAAACCTCGTGTGGGGTGAATAGTTTTCATTTCCCATCTCATGGAAAACCCTTTTCGCTCCGTTTAGACCTATCCCCCTCTAGCGCTGTTTTATTGATAGGTCCTAAAGAAGTTGGACGATCCCATTTGGTCAAATACCTAGCAACAAGGTCCTATGTTCCTCTCATTACAATATTTCAGAACAAGGAAATATGGAGCACCCTGCCATTTTATCGTGATCTTGACGATGATGAGTACGGGGACGAGGATGAGGATGAGGATGAGGATGAGGATTTGGATGAGGATTTGGAGTCTGGTGAGTCTGAGTTTGCGGGAGAGGTTGATGATATTGAGGATAGTGACTATATGGAGGATAGTGACGATTTGAATGCGAGTGACTTTGCTAGGGAGGTGCGGTTTGTTCTAGATGAGGAATATGCGGAGAATCTAGATTTTTGTCTGGAGTCACTTGTGCTGCTGAAAACCCTAGACCAACTCTATTTCCGCGTTTACTTAGAATTTGCAAAAGCAGCGTCTCCTTGCATAATATGGATTCCAGACATTCATGGTCTGGATAGGAATGAGTGGAATTACTTATCCTTGAGTCTATTCGAGAACTCTTTCTCTGAAAGAGATTCCACTAGAAATAGTCTTGTTATTGCTTCGACTCATATTCCCCAAAAAATCGATCCCTCTCTAATAGGTCCGAATAGATTCAATACATGCATTAAGGTGCATGGACTTCTTATTCCACAACAACGAAAGCTTTTTTGCACTCTTTCATATACTAGGGGATTTTACTTGGAAAAGAAAATGTTCCATACTAATGGATCCTGGTCCATACCCATGGGTTCCAATGTACGAAATCTTGTAGCACTTACCAATGAGGCCCTATCGATTAGTATTGCACAGAGGAAATCAATTGTAGACAATAATATAATGAAATTGGCTTTTCATAGACAAACTTGGGATTTGCGAGCCGGGGGAAGACCGGCTACGGAGCATGGGATCATTTTCTATCAGATAGGAAGGGCTGTTGCACAAACAGCATTTCTAAATAATTGCCTCATAGATCCTATATCTATCTATGTGAAGATCAATTTGTGTCAGGAAGGGTATTGGGATTCTTATTTGCACAAATGGTATTTCGAACTTGGAACGAGCATGAAGAGATTAACAATACTTCTTTATCTTTTGAGTTGTTCTGCCGGATCGGTTGCTCAAGGCCTTTGGGCTCTACCCGATGAACAAAATGGGATCCTTTTTTATGAACTTATTGAGAGTGATGCTGATCTAGTTCATGGCCTATTAGAAGTAGAAAGCGCTCTGGTGGGATCCTTACAGCCAGAAAAAGATTGCAGTGAGTTTGATAATGATCCAGTGACATTGCTCTTTCGGCCCGAACCAAGGAGTCCCTTCAATATGATGCAAAATGGATTGCGTTCTTTCTTTGGTGAGCATCAGAGACTTTTCTATAACTCTGAAGAAAAGGAAG